ATTAGAATACCATGGAGAGTTTGATCCTGGCTCAGGATGAACGCTGGCGGTATGCTTAACACATGCAAGTCGAACGAAAGCTTTATGCTTTAGTGGCGAACGGGTGCGTAATACGTGAGAATCTGCCCTTAGGAGGAGAATAACTTCTGGAAACGGTTGCTAAGTCTCCATATGCCGAGAGGTAAAATAGTTTACACTGCCTAGGGATGAGCTCACGCCTGATTAGCTTGTTGGTAAGGTAATGGCTTACCAAGGCCACGATCAGTAGCTGGTTTGAGAGAACGATCAGCCACACTGGGACTGAGACACGGCCCAGACTCCTCCGGGAGGCAGCAGTGAGGAATTTTCCGCAATGGGCGAAAGCCTGACGGAGCAATACCGCGTGAGGGATGAAGGATTTTGGTCTGTAAACCTCTTTTCTCAAGAAAGAAGTTCTGACGGTACTTGAGGAATAAGCATCGGCTAACTCCGTGCCAGCAGCCGCGGTAATACGGGGGATGCAAGCGTTATCCGGATTTATTGGGCGTAAAGCGCCTGTAGGTTGTTTAATAAGTCTGTTGTTAAAGACTAGGGCTTAACCCTAGGAAAGCAATGGAAACTACTAGACTTGAGTATGATAGGGGTAGAGGGAATTTCTAGTGTAGCGGTGAAATGCGTAGATATTAGAAAGAACACCGGTGGCGAAGGCGCTCTACTGGATCATTACTGACACTCAGAGGCGAAAGCTAGGGTAGCAAAAGGGATTAGATACCCCTGTAGTCCTAGCCGTAAACGATGGATACTACATGTTGCGTTTTTAATGCAGTATGGTAGCTAACGCGTTAAGTATCCCGCCTGGGGAGTACGGTCGCAAGGCTGAAACTCAAAGGAATTGACGGGGGCCCGCACAAGCGGTGGAGCATGTGGTTTAATTCGATGCAACGCGAAGAACCTTACCAAGGCTTGACATACTACAGATTTCTTTGAAAAAGGAAAGTGCCTTCGGGAATGTAGATACAGGTGGTGCATGGCTGTCGTCAGCTCGTGTCGTGAGATGTTGGGTTAAGTCCCGCAACGAGCGCAACCCTTATTTTTAGTTGCTAATTTAGTTTAGGTTTTCTAGAAAGACTGCCGGTGACAAACCGGAGGAAGGTGAGGATGACGTCAAGTCAGCATGCCCCTTATGCCTTGGGCTACACACGTGCTACAATGGTTAAGACAAAGAGTTGCGAGCTCGTGAGAGTCAGCTAATCTCATAAACTTAGCCTAAGTTCGGATTGTAGGCTGCAACTCGCCTGCATGAAGTCGGAATCGCTAGTAATCGCTGGTCAGCCATACAGCGGTGAATCCGTTCCCGGGCCTTGTACACACCGCCCGTCACACCATGGGAGCTGGTCATGCCCGAAACCGTTAGCTTAACCTTTATGGAGAGCGGCGTCTAAGGTAGGGTTAGTGACTGGGGTGAAGTCGTAACAAGGTAGCCGTACTGGAAGGTGCGGCTGGATCACCTCCTTTTAGGGAATTTATAACATAACTAGTTTAATTTATACGTTTTAATATTTTAACTATTTATCTTTCATTACATAGAAAATTTTGAACAGTAAAAACTTGAAAAATTTGTACTTTTAATACAAGTCAAGCGATTAAGAGCTTACGACGGATACCTTGGTGTTCAGAAGCGATGAAGGGCGTGGCTACCAACGAAATGTTTCGGGGAACTGGAAGCAAGTTTTGATCCGAAAATACCCGAATAAGGAAACTTCGAGAACTACTTCTTGAATTAAATAGAGAAGAAAGAGCAAACCTAGTGAATTGAAACATCTTAGTAACTAGAGGAAAAGAAAGCAAAAGCGATTCTCTTAGTAGCGGCGAGCGAAACGGGACCAGTCTAAACTTTATATAACTATGAAGGGTTGTGGGACAGCTTATTGTAAAGTGTGATTGTTAGATGAAGCAGAATGAATGCTGCGCCATAGTAGGTGAAAGTCCTGTAGTCGAAAACTTATACATTTTAAAGCTTCATCCCAAGTAGGGAGGGACACGTGAAACCCCTTTTGAATTTGCGAGGACCACCTCGTAAGACTAAATATTCCTGAATAACCGATAGTGAACCAGTACCGTGAGGGAAAGGTGAAAAGAACCCCGGGAGGGGAGTGAAATAGAACATGAAATCGTAAGTTTACAAGCAGTAGAAGAGCGACTTAACGCTCGACTTCGTGCCTGTTGAAGAATGAGCTGGCGACTTGTAGGTTGTGGCAAGATTAAGATAAGAAAATATCGAAGTCATAGTGAAAGCGAGCCTGAATAGGGCTTTAAGTCACAATTTACAGACCCGAACCCGGATGATCTAACCATGGCCAGTGTGAAGCTTAGGTAACACTAAGTGGAGGTACCAACCGACTGTTGTTGAAAAAACAGCGGATGAGTTGTGGTTAGGGGTGAAATTCCAATCGAATCCGGAGCTAGCTGGATCTCCCCGAAA